AATCGGACTTTCGTCGAGATATAATAAAGGGCTCCATGCGAACACAAAGGCGAAAAATAGCTATTTTGAAACTGTTTCAAGCAAATTTGCATTCTCCCCTTTTTTTGGACAGAATAGAGAAATTTCTTTTTTTTGCTTTTGATACTTCTGAGCTAATGAAAATAATGTTTATAAATTGGATGCGTAAAAAATCAGAATTTACAATTTCAGATTCTACTTATACAGAAGAAAAAACAAAGGAAAGTGACAAAAAAGAAAAAGCAGAGAGCAAAAACAGACGAGAAGAAGACAAACGAGAAGAAAAAGTTCGTATAGAAATAGCTGAAACCTGGGATAGCATTATTTTTGCTCAAGCAATAAGAGGTTGTGTTTTAGTAATTCAATCGATTCTTCGAAAATATATTATATTGCCTTCATTAATAATAGCTAAAAATATCATTCGTATGTTATTATTTCAAATTCCCGAATGGTCCGAGGATTTAAAGGATTGGAATAGAGAAATGCATGTTAAATGCACTTATAATGGAGTTCAATTATCAGAAACAGAATTTCCTAAAAACTGGTTAACAGACGGTATTCAAATAAAGATCCTATTTCCTTTTCGACTACAACCTTGGCACAGATCTAAGTTAAAATTCTTTTCTAAAGATCCAATAAAAAAGAAAAGACAAAAACATGATTTTTGTTTTTTAACAGTTTGGGGAATGGAAACTGAACTTCCTTTTGGTTCTCCCCGAAAAGAACTTTCACTTTTTGAACCCATTTTTAAAAAATTAAAAAAAAAAATTAGAAAGTTGAAAAAAAATGGTTTTCTAACTCTAACAATTTTTAAAGAAAAAAGAAAAATATTTCTACATTTACCGAAAGAAACAAAAAACTGGTTCATCAAAAGTATTCTATTTGTAAAAGAAATAATATCAAAATCAAAAAGAAATCGGATTCTATTATTTGGATTTAGAGAAGTATCTGAATTAAATGAAACTAAAAACGAAAAAGATTCACCAATCACTAATGGGACTATTCATAAATTTTCCACTTCAATTCGATCTATGGATTGGATAAACTATTCACTGACAGAAAAAAAAATGAAAGATCTGAATGCCAGAACAAAGACAATAAGAAATCAAATAGAAAAAATTACAAAAGAAAAGAAAAAACGATTTCTAATCTCAGAAAGAAATATTAGTCCTAACAAACTAAGTTATAATGCTAAACGATTAAAATTAAAATCATCAAAAAATATTTTACAGATATTAAAAAGAAACAATGCTCAATTAGTCCGTAAATCATATTTTTTTATAAAAATTTTGATTGAAAAGATATATATAGATATCCTTCTAGCTATCATTAATATTCCGAGAATCAATGTACAGTTTTTTCGTGAATCACCAAGAAAAATGATTACTAAATACATTTCTATGTATAATAAAAACGAAAATCACCAAAGACTTGATAAAACAAATCAAAATACACTAATTCACTTTATCTCGAGTATAAAAAAGGTATTTAATTATAGTAATTTTAACAAGAACTCACAGATTTTGTATAACGTAACCTCTTTGTCACAAGCATATGTATTTTACAAATTATCACAAGTCCAAGTTATTAACCTATATAAGTTAAGATCTGTCCTTCAATATCATGGAGCATCTCGTTTTCTTAAGAATGAAATAAAAGATTATTTTGGAGTCCAAGGAGGATTTCAGTTCAAATTAAAAAATACAAATTTTAAAAATTCTGTAATGAATGAATGGAAAAACTGGGTAAGAAGTAATTATCAATATAAATACGATTTATCTCAGATCAGATGGTCTAGCTTAATATCGCAAAAATGGCGAAATAAAATGAATCAACAGCATATGATTCAAAATAAGGATTTAAATAAATGGAATTTATATGAAAAAGACCAATTAATTCATTACGAAAAACAAAATAATTTGGAAGTCGATTCATTATCGAACCAAAAAGATAATTTTAAAAAATACTATAGATATAATATTTTATTATATAAATCCATTAATTATGAAGATAAGAAAGACTCATCTATTTATGAATTACCATTCAAATTAAATAATAAGCAAGAGATTTTTTATAATTACAAAATAGATAAAAGTAAATTATTTGATATGTCGGGAGGTATCCCTGTCAATAAGCATCTAAGAGAAGATGATATTATCGATACGGAAAAAAGCTCGCATAGAAAATATTTGGATTGGAGAATTCTCCCTTTTTGTCTTAGAAAGAAAGTCGATATTGAATCCTGGATCGATACCGGAACCAAACAAAAAAAAAACCTTTTTGATTGGATGGGAATGAATGAAGAAATACTAGATCGTCCTACATCAAATTTAGAATTTTGGTTCTTTCCAAAATTTGTGATACTTTGCAAGGCATATAAGATAAAATCATGGATGATACCAATCAAATTACTTTTTTTAAATTTTAATGGAACTAAAGATGTTAGTGAAAATAAAAAAATCAACAGAAAGCAAAATAACGATCCTTTATCATCGAATGAAACAAAATCCATTCAATTAAAAAATCAAAATCATGAAGAAAAAGAGTCTGAGGATCAAGTAGATCTTGAATCAGTTCTAGCAAACCAAGAAAAAGATGTTGAAGAAGATTATGCAAGATCAGACAGGAAAGAGCGTAGAAAGAAAAAGCAATACAAAAGTAATACGGAAGCAGAACTTGATTTTTTGCTAAAAAGGTATTTATGCTTTCAATTAAGATGGGATGATTCTTTAAATCAAAAAATAATCAATAATATCAAAATATATTGTCTCTTGCTTAGACTGACAAATCCACGAGAAATTATTATATCCTCTATTCAAAGGGGAGAACTGAGTCTAGATATTCTAATGATTCAGAAAGATTTAACTCTTACAGAATTGATGAAAAAGGGAATATTGATTATCGAATCAACCCGTCTGTCGGTAAAAAATGATGGAAAATTTATTATGTATCAAACCATAAATATTTTATTGGTTCATAAGAGAAAACAACAAATTAATCAAAGATACAGAAAAAAAAACTCTATTGTAATAAATCAAAGTTTAATTAGAAATAAAGACAAAAATAATTATGATTTACTTGTTCCCGAAAATCTTTTATCCTCTAAACATCGTAGAGAATTGAGAATTCTAATTTCTTTCAATTCAAAAAATGAAAATGATATCAATACAGAAATTATCAATAATAATAACATAAAAAACCACGCTCACATTATAGATAAAAGCAAACGTTTTGATAGAGATAAAAATAAACTAATTAAATTAAAACTTTTTCTTTGGCCCAATTATCGATTAGAAGATTTAGCTTGTATAAATCGCTATTGGTTTGATACCAATAATGCTAGTCGGTTTAGTATGGTAAGGATACATATATGTCCACGATTAAAAATTCGGTAAAGTTCCATTTGTCATATATATCCCATAGCATATCTAATCTAGTATATGAAATATATGAAAACAAAGAGAGACGTCCATATACATTGTTTTACATCCCATATTCCATTCTGATATATGGAATTCAATGATGTATCAATTCGATCTAGAAATGAATCAATCCAATTTTTCGTTTTAGATTTTTAGATATAGATATAATTTTTTTTCCTTTGTAAGGGAAGAAATATACCATCTTTTATGTATTTCTAGCCGAATCAAAAAAAAATTGGATTGATTTTGGAATTCCTAACGAATTGAAGATTATTGTGTATACCAAATTCAAACCAACTGACATTCTTATTTAATATTACATTATTTATTATTACTGATCAATAAAACTATACTTAACAAAGGCGGGAGGAGGGGGATTTCATTTTATGGTAAAAAGTGCATTCATTTCAATTATTTCACAAGAAGACAACAAAGAAAACAAGGGATCCGTTGAATTTCAAATAGTAAGTTTTACTAATAAGATACGAAGACTTACTTCACATTTGGAATTGCATAGAAAAGACTATTTATCTCAAAGAGGTTTACGGAAAATTCTAGGAAAACGCCAACGACTACTATCTTATTTGGCAAAGAAAAATGGAGTACGTTATAAAGAATTAATTAGCCAGTTGAACATTCGGGAATCAAAAACTCGTTAATTTGAAGAGTCTTTTTTTTTATTATTTGATTTATTAGATCTTAAACTTGAATTTTGATGAACTTATTTTCGTTTTCAGTAATTCATGGAAAAATCAATCGAGGAACCCCCTATGAATGTACCAGCTACAAGAAAGGACTTTATGATAGTCAATATGGGGCCCCACCACCCATCAATGCATGGCGTTCTTCGACTCATCCTTAGTCTAGACGGTGAAGATGTTATTGACTGCGAACCAATATTAGGTTATTTACACAGAGGGATGGAAAAAATTGCGGAAAACCGAACAATTATACAATATTTGCCTTATGTAACACGTTGGGATTATTTAGCTACTATGTTTACAGAAGCGATAACCATAAATGGACCGGAACAGTTGGGAAATATTCAAGTACCTAAAAGAGCTAGCTATATCAGAGTAATTATGTTGGAGTTGAGTCGTATAGCTTCTCATCTCTTATGGCTTGGCCCTTTTATGGCAGATATTGGTGGGCAGACCCCTTTCTTCTACATTTTTAGAGAAAGAGAGTTAATATATGATTTATTCGAAGCTGCGACTGGTATGAGAATGATGCATAATTATTTTCGTATCGGAGGAGTAGCAGCTGATCTACCTCATGGCTGGTTAGATAAATGTTTGGATTTCTGCGATTATTTTTTAACAGGAGTTGCTGAATATCAAAAACTTATTACGCGAAATCCTATTTTTTTACAACGAGTTGAAGGAATAGGTATTGTTAGTGCAGAAGAAGCAATAAATTGGGGTTTATCAGGACCAATGCTACGAGCTTCCGGAGTACGATGGGATCTTCGTAAAGTTGATCATTATGAGTGTTATGACGAATTTGATTGGGGAGTCCAGTGGCAAAAGGAAGGGGATTCGCTAGCTCGTTATTTAGTCCGAATTGGTGAAATGACGGAATCCGTAAAAATTATTCAACAGGCTTTGGAAGGGATTCCAGGGGGGCCTTATGAAAATTTAGAAACTCGAAGTTTTGCTAGAGAAAGGAATCGAGAATGGAATGATTTTGAATATCGATTTATTAGTAAAAAAACTTCTCCCGCCTTTGAATTGCCGAAACAAGAACTTTATGTTAGAGTTGAAGCACCAAAAGGAGAGTTGGGCATTTTTCTGATAGGGGATCAAAGTAGTTTTCCTTGGAGATGGAAAATTCGCCCGCCGGGTTTTATCAATTTGCAAATTCTTCCTCAATTAATTAAAAGAATGAAATTGGCTGATATTATGACAATATTAGGTAGCATAGATATTATTATGGGGGAAGTTGATCGTTGAAATGATAATTGATCCAACAACAGTACAAGCTATCAATTCTTTTTCCAGATTGAAATCCTTAAACGAGATCTATGGAATTATATGGATGCTTGTCCCTATTTTGACTCTTGTATTGGGAATCACGATAGGCATACTAGTAATTGTGTGGTTAGAAAGAGAAATTTCTGCAGGGATACAACAACGTATTGGACCTGAATATGCCGGTCCTTTTGGAGTTCTTCAAGCTCTAGCGGATGGAACAAAATTACTTTTCAAAGAAAATCTTTTTCCATCTAGAGGGGATACTCGTTTATTTAGTATCGGACCATCCATAGCAGCCATATCAACTCTATTAAGCTATTCAGTAATTCCTTTTGGCTATCACTTTGTTTTAGCGGATCTAAATATCGGCGTATTTTTATGGATTGCCATTTCAAGTATTGCTCCCATTGGACTTCTTATGTCAGGATATGGATCAAATAATAAATATTCCTTTTTAGGTGGTCTACGAGCTGCCGCTCAATCGATTAGTTATGAAATACCATTAACTCTCTGTGTATTATCCATATCTCTACGTGCGATTCGTTGAAACATAAATTTTTCCCTATCCCCCTTTTTTTTTTTATTTTTTATTTTTTATTAGGAAAAAGGTAAAATTAATTGAATATATTGAATATATATCCTTATTTTTTTATTCATCATTTGGGTTGATGAACTAAATTAGATAGTTATATGAGTGAAAGAAAACAGCTTCTAAATTTGCAGTAAAAAAAATCGAGACTCATTTCTTATGTACAACAGGAAAGCACAAATAAACATAAGAAGATGAGATCATTTGTCCCAAAATTGGTTGATTAGTCATCCTGGCTTGAAAGCGGGCTCAAAGAATCAACCTTATTGAGTTTTTACTATCATTTATATATATATATATATATATATTATTGTAATGCTAGTAATGCTACCGAGCAGTTGAGTAAAAATAAAAATGAGTGGATGGTTAGGAACACCAAGATACATAAAAGATTAGTAATAGAATTATCAAAAATAAAAGAATATTAATTGGGGCTTAAAATTAGTAGAAATGATCAGGCAGTACTCCCCACGATTCCGATCCAGAGTATGCTCCTATCCACCAATTAAACAAATGACTATCAGGAACGAAGTAATCTTTTCCTTTTTTTTTCAGAAGGAAGAATAGGAACAAAAAAAAGAATAGACTTACAATAGAAGAAGAAAAAAAAAAAGAATCCTTTATTCTTCTTTCTTTCCTATCTCGATATTCATATAAATATAAATTGAATTCGTGTCATAATTCATGAACTAATGGAATGTCTAATTCTTTTTCGTAATCGAAAATGATAGGTTGAAATATTTATTGGTATTTCTACAAGAAGTATTTTATTGAAAGATTTAAGTTATTGCTCAAGAAAGAAAAATTGAAATTCTTAAAAGATGAGATCAATTCAGAAGTACTTTACTTTAGTATTATAACAGACAGAATTACATTGGTCAAATTTTTGAATTGGGGGCATCCGATAGATTTTGATCCTATCTATCCTACAAATAGATCAAGATAAATAATATGATCTGGCCCTTAGATTTATTTATGGCCTTCGAGGAGCCATATGAGGTGAAAATCTCATGTATGGTTCTGTAATAGCGATGGGGACAGTGATGTCATCACCGACTATGATTATCTAACAGTTCGAGTACAGTTGATATAGTTGAGGCACAATCAAAATATGGTTTGGGGGGATGGAATTTGTGGCGTCAACCTATAGGATTTATCATTTTTTTCATTTCTTCCCTAGCAGAATGTGAGAGATTACCTTTTGATTTACCAGAAGCAGAAGAAGAATTAGTAGCAGGTTATCAAACTGAATATTCGGGTATCAAATTTGGTTTATTTTATGTTGCTTCCTATCTAAACTTATTAGTCTCTTCATTATTTGTAGCAGTTCTTTACTTGGGCGGTTGGAATATCTCTATTCCGTACATATCTGTCCCGGAGTTTTTTGATTTTGAAATAAATAAAGTAGGTAGAGTTTTTGGAACAACAATGGGTATTCTTATTACATTGGTTAAAACTTATTTGTTCTTGTTCATTCCTATCACAACAAGATGGACTTTACCTAGACTAAGAATGGACCAACTATTAAATCTTGGATGGAAATTTCTTTTACCTATTTCTCTTGGCAATTTATTATTAACAACCTCTTCCCAACTCTTTTCACTATAAAGTAATTCTTTTGTATATTTATAGTTTGTCTCAAACAAGATAAAGAAACAAATATAAAATTATTCATAGAGATTCACGATATGTTCCCTATGATAACTGGGTTCATGAATTATGGTCAACAAACCATACGGGCTGCAAGGTACATTGGTCAAAGTTTCATGACTACCTTATCCCACGTAAATCGTTTACCGGTAACTATTCAATATCCTTATGAAAAATTAATCACATCGGAGCGTTTCCGCGGTCGAATCCATTTTGAATTTGATAAATGCATTGCTTGTGAAGTATGTGTTCGTGTATGTCCTATAGATTTACCTGTTGTTGATTGGGAATTGGAAACTAATATTCGAAAGAAACGATTGCTTAATTACAGTATTGATTTCGGAATCTGTATATTTTGTGGCAACTGCGTTGAGTATTGTCCAACTAATTGTTTATCAATGACTGAAGAATATGAACTTTCTACCTATAATCGTCACGAATTGAATTATAACCAAATTGCTTTAGGTCGTTTACCAATGTCAGTAATTGACGATTATACAATTCGAACAATTTTGAATTCACCTCAATCTTTAATCAAAATGGACAAACCCCCTTTGATTAAAGATTGATTGAAGAGTCATTTTTAATCATTAAACAAAGATCTAGGTTTGATCTAAAAGTCTGAAATCTTTTTTTTCATTTTGCATTTTGTTTGGTCAATAACTACAAAAGCTACAAATCCCAACTAGCGATTGGATTTGATTGATTGGTAAGAATTGCAGCGTAGCTTAATTTAGATTGAAAATCTATTAATATAGTCATAATTCTATCCATAATTATTTCTATTTCGAAATAGAAATTAAAGTATCCATTTTTCTTTTTTCGAGAAAGAATGGGATTAGTCTGATATCAGTACTACAGTAATTTTAACCTTTTAGGATTAAATTAACCCATTCTAAATAAGTTTCTCCTGGTCGGGTCAATAAAGTCATGAAAAAAAAGAATTTGATTTTTTTATCTTTTATTTTACGTACAATGAATTTACCTGGACCAATACATGATTTTCTTTTAGTCTTTCTAGGATTAGGTCTTATATTAGGAGGTCTAGGAGTGGTATTACTTACCAATCCAATTTTTTCTGCCTTTTCATTGGGATTGGTTCTTGTTTGTATATCCTTATTCTATATTTTATCAAACTCTCATTTTGTAGCTGCGGCGCAGCTCCTTATTTATGTGGGAGCTATAAATGTTTTAATTTTATTTGCTGTGATGTTCATGAATGGTTCAGAAGATTACAAAGATTTCAATCTTTGGACTGTTGGGAATGGTCTTACTTCCCTAATTTGTACAAGTCTTTTTGTTTTACTAATTACTATTATTTCAGATACAACATGGTATGGGATTATTTGGACTACAAGAGCAAACCAGATTATAGAGCAAGATTTGGTAAGTAATGGTCAACAAATTGGAATTCATTTAGCAACAGATTTTTTTCTTCCATTTGAATTCATTTCAATAATTCTTTTAGTTGCTTTGATAGGTGCGATTGCCACGGCTCGTCAGTAATAAATCTTTTTAATTGGTAATCGCAATCCAAATCAGACTTTATTCTATGTTATCACATTTATTTGAGGATTATTCATATATAAATTCTTTTATTCGATCTATATTCCAATCTTTTTTTTTTGTTTTGTACTTGTGATATTCTTATTCTAGTCAATCTAATCTGTTGATGTTAAATTGTTGTTCATTGTTCATATTGAAATAAATCGAAATCGCTAAGGAGTGGGGCCATGATGCTCGAACATGTGCTTGGTTTGAGTGCTTATTTATTTTCTATCGGTATCTATGGATTGATCACGAGTCGAAATATGGTTAGAGCCCTTATGTGTCTTGAACTTATACTGAATGCCGTCAATATAAATTTAGTAACATTTTCTGATTTTTTTGATAGTCGCCAATTAAAAGGAAATATTTTTTCAATTTTTATTATATCTATCGCAGCCGCTGAAGCAGCTATCGGGCTGGCTATAGTTTCGTCAATTTATCGTAACAGAAAATCAATCCGTATCAATCAATTGAATTTGTTGAATAAGTAGTATTAATCATATAAAATATTTAGATTCATTAATTTGAATTGATATTTATGATAGATAGCGTATCTGATAATGTTTACGAAAACGTAAGAAATTAAAGTATCTTGGTTCTATCTCATGAGTCGATCCGAAATTGAATAGACAAATTATGATAAATCATTGATTCATCTGGTGTCTAAATATATGATTCATTTCAAAATTTACTAGATCGAAAATTTATGACGTTTTTTTAAAAAAAAAATTATAGCTCCAATGTCACATTCAGTAAAAATCTATGATACATGTATAGGGTGTACTCAATGTGTCCGGGCCTGCCCCACAGATGTATTAGAAATGATACCTTGGGACGGGTGTAAAGCTAAGCAAATTGCTTCTGCTCCAAGAACGGAAGACTGTGTTGGCTGTAAGAGATGCGAATCCGCCTGTCCAACTGATTTCTTGAGTGTTCGAGTTTATCTATGGCATGAAACAACTCGAAGCATGGGTCTAGCTTATTGATATTTTCCAGAAAAAACCACTTGAATACATTTGATTTTTTGTTTACCGACAAAAACCCGTACTAAAATAATAATAATAAAAAAATAGATTAGGTTTTCGAGTACGGGTTTTTCTTGTCCAAGTGTATCTTGTCTTTACCACGAATTCTTTTCCTTGGTTAACAGTATTAGTAGTTTTACCAATATTCGCGGGTTCCTTGATTTTCGTTTTCCCTCATAGAGGAAATAAGGTAATTAGGTGGTATACTATACTTATATGTGTACTAGAACTCCTTTTAATGACCTATGCATTCTCTTATTATTTCCAATTGGACGATCCCTTAATCCAATTGACGGAGTCTTATCAATGGATTAATTTTTTTGATTTTTACTGGAGATTAGGAATAGATGGACTTTCTATAGGACCTATTTTACTGACCGGATTTATCACCACTTTAGCTACTTTAGCGGCTCGGCCAATTACTCGGGATTCTCGATTATTTCATTTTTTGATGTTAGCAATGTATAGTGGTCAAATAGGATTATTTTCTTCTCAAAATCTTTTACTTTTTTTCATTATGTGGGAGTTAGAATTAATTCCTGTTTATCTACTTCTATCCATGTGGGGGGGAAAGCAACGTCTGTATTCAGCTACAAAATTTATTTTGTATACTGCAGGAAGTTCCGTTTTTTTATTAATGGGAGCTTTAGGTATCGCTTTCTATGCTTCCAATGAACCAACATTCAATTTTGAAACATCAGCTAATCAATCATATCCTGTGACCTTGGAAATACTATTCTATATTGGATTTCTTATTGCTTTTGCTGTCAAATCACCGATTATACCCTTACATACATGGTTACCAGACACCCATGGAGAAGCACATTACAGTACTTGTATGCTTTTAGCTGGAATCTTATTAAAAATGGGAGCATATGGATTGGTTCGAATAAATATGGAATTATTATCCCACGCCCATTCTATATTTTCTTCTTGGTTGATAATAGTAGGCGCAATACAAATAATCTATGCAGCTTCAACATCTTCTGGTCAAAAAAATTTAAAAAAAAGAATAGCCTATTCTTCTGTATCTCATATGGGTTTTACAATTATAGGAATTTGCTCTATAAGCGATATGGGACTCAACGGGGCCATCTTACAAATAATATCTCATGGATTTATTGGCGCTGCGCTTTTTTTCTTGTCAGGAACAAGTTATGATAGAATACGTCTTGTTTATCTTGACGAAATGGGCGGAATGGCTACCCTAATGCCAAAAATATTCATGATGTTCAGTATCTTATCATTAGCTTCTCTTGCATTACCGGGCATGAGCGGCTTTTTTGCAGAATTGGTAGTATTTTTTGGAATAATTACCGCCAAAAAATATTTTTTAATGCCAAAAATACTAATTACTTTTGGAGCGGCAGTTGGAACGATATTGACTCCTATTTATTTATTATCTATGTTACGCCAGATGTTCTATGGATACAAGCTGCTTAATGCCACAAATTCTTATTTTTTTGATTCTGGACCACGGGAATTATTTGTTTCGATTGCTATCCTTCTGCCTGTAATTAGTATTGGTATTTATCCGGATTTCGTTTTCTCATTATCAGTTGACAAGGTCGAAGCTATTCTATCGAATTTTTTTTATAGCTAATTTTTTTTTATAGGTAGTTATTAAAAAAAAAAAACGGAATTGTAATCAGATATGTTTAACATTTGCGAGAACCTTTTGAATCACTCAAGTAATGGAGTGATTCAAAAGGTTCTCAACGACTTACCTGAAGCTTCTTATATATATGTTAAACTGGCTTATGGTTATATTTGTTAAACTCGTTCTTGAATTCAATTAGGATATTAATGTAAATGAACCATAACTATGTAGTCCTATTCCTAATAAATTAACCCCAAAATAGCATATCCAAATTATAAGAAAACCGATCGAAGCAACAATTGCCGAATTTAAACCTTCCAAATTCTTATTTGTTCGAGTATGGAAATAAATCGCGAATATGGTCCAAGTAATAAATGCCCAAGTTTCTTTTGGGTCCCAATTCCAATATGATCCCCATGCTTCATTAGCCCAGACTGCTCCTGAAAGAATACCTATGGTTAAAAAAAGAAACCCTATACTAAGAATACGAAAACCCCAATGATCTAATTGTTGAATCAATTGAAACCTGTAATAATTCCTAGAAGAAGTAAAAAAAGTATTTTTTAAAATATTTCGTTTTTCCATCATGTATTGGATCTCATCAACGGGAAATGAATCATTTAATAAATTATTGTTTTTACCAACAATTCTTATGACTTTTCGAAATGTAATTACGAGAAGTGCTGCTGACATTAATGATCCACATAAAAGAGCTGCATAGCCCGATACCATCATACTTACGTGCATTATTAACCACTGGGATTGGAGAGCAGGTACTAAAATTTTCGATTGATTCATATCGGTTAAAAGACCCCAAGTAGCAAAGCCCTGGGTAAAAAAAGTACTTGGTGCGGTTATTGTGCTTAAATAATTCTTATGTTTTTTAAAATATGGAACCATATGAATAATAGAGAAAATCCATGAGAGAAATATTAATGATTCGTATAAATCACTTATTGGTAAATGTCCCGAATAAATCCAACGAGTAATTAGTAATCCTGTTAGGCAGAAAAAAGTGGTTAACATGCCTTTTTCTGACGAATCATAGAGTCCCACAAATTCATTGACTAATAAGGTTAGAAAATGAATTATAATTACAATTGAAACGACCGAAAAAGATATATGAGTTAATATATGTTCTAAAGTCAAAAATATCATAAAAAAAAAGGGGGGAATACTTTAATTATCCATAATTTTACATATGGAATTGAATTCATTATAGGATTTATTCTATCCTTTTAATAATTAGATAATTTAATTATGTTATGCCGCCACTCGGACTCGAACCGAGATGCTCTAGCACTGCTTCCTAAGAGCAGCGTGTCTACCGATTTCACCATGGCGGCTTGCTCAAAATTATAATAACCCTTTTTTATTCAATTGGCGAGCTTGAAGGAGTTAATTCAATGGAATATTTTTTTGTTGAAACATTCAAATTAATGAAAATAAAAATGAATTTTTATTGTATTAATCCTTAGAGTTTCGTTAGGTATAAAATTTGTGTTAAGGTTTAGCAACCCCATTAGATATTGATTTATGGACATATAATATAACAAAAAAAGTTTCGAGTTCTGTCCCGGACTTTCAAATTGAAAACTGGAAAATCTTATCTAATTCAATGTATATTCCTTGATAGATCATCCAGATCAAGCATATGATCTAAACCAGATCAGTCAAAATTTACACATTTTTATCTACCTAGTATTTCTTTAAATTGGATTGAAGGCATCAAAGGTTCTATTTTCTATAGTGATTAAAAATAATAATTGTCAAGACAGTTATAAAATAAGTTAAACTTAATTATAAAATAAGTTAAACTTAATTCATTTTTTTTTTTTTTTTAATTAAAAATAATAAGATTTTTTTATGGAACATACATATCAATATTTATGGATTCTATCTTTCGTTACACTTCCAGTCCCTATGTTAATAGGAATAGGGCTGCTACTTTTTCCGGTGTCAACAAAAAAACTTCACCGTATATGGGCTTTTCCGAGTGTTTTATTGTTAAGTATAGTTATGGTTTTTTCGACCGATCTGTTTATTCAGCAAATAAATAGCAGTTCCATTTATCAATATGTATGGTCTTGGACCATCAACAATGATTTTTCCTTAGAGTTCGGGTATTTGATTGACCCACTTACTTCTATTTTGTTAATATTAATTACTACGGTTGGAATTTTAGTTCTTGTTTATAGTGACAGTTATATGTCTCATGATCAAGGCTATTTGAGATTTTTTGTTTATATGAGTTTTTTCAATACTTCAATGCTGGGATTAGTTACCAGTTCCAATTTAATACAAATTTATATCTTTTGGGAATTGGTTGGAATGTGCTCTTACCTATTAATAGGCTTTTGGTTCACACGACCTAGTGTGTCCAATGCTTGTCAAAAAGCATTCGTAACTAATCGTGTAGGCGATTTTGGTTTATTATTAGGAATTTTAGGTCTTTATTGGCTAACAGGCAGTTTCGAATTTCAGGATTTGTTTGAAATATTCAATAACTTGATTTCTAATAATGATAATGAGGTTCATTTTTTATTTGTTACTTTGTGCGCTTTCCTATTATTTTCCGGTGCAATTGCTAAATCGGCACAATTCCCTCTTCATGTGTGGTTACCAGATGCCATGGAAGGACCTACCCCTATTTCGGCTCTAATACATGCTGCTACCATGGTAGCAGCGGGAATTTTTCTTGTAGCTCGACTTCTTCCTCTTTTCGTAGTTATACCTTACATAATGAAGCTAATAGCTTTAATAGGTATAATAACAGTACTCTTAGGAGCTACTTTAGCTTTTGCTCAAAAAGATATTAAGAGAGGTTTAGCCTATTCTACAATGTCTCAATTGGGTTATATGATGTTAGCTTTAGGTATGGGCTCCTATCGAGCTGCTTTATTTCATTTGATTACTCATGCTTATTCGAAAGCATTGTTGTTTTTAGGATCTGGATCCATTATTCATTCAATGGAAGGTATTGTCGGCTATTCTCCAGATAAGAGTCAAAATATGGTTCTTATGGGTGGTTTAACAAAACATGTTCCAATTACAAAAATTGCTTTTTTATTAGGAACCCTTTCTCTTTGTGGTATTCCACCTCTCGCCTGTTTTTGGTCTAAAGATGAAATTCTTAATGATAGTTTGTCGTATTCACCTATTTTCGCAATAATAG